GATCATAGAAAAGATTCTCTTCAAACGAACCGGCCTATCTTCTGTATGGGGCTTACGCGGTGGTTGGAACAAAGACACATTTTTTTGTTGTGAATTCAAATGTGGCAGATAGATAAGGACATATATCTGCAAGGCCCGATCAATAGTTCAAGTCACACACTCCCATAATCCATTTTATCTTCGGAAAATTCACTTCAACTATGAGTGTCAAAAAAATAATACATTTTTGTAGAGTTGAAGAGAAATATCCCAATACATGTCTTATTTTTTTTTTCAATAATCCATATTTGTAGCAATGAAATACTAGTGTTCCTACCCCAAGTGATAGATGATTGATTACACGATGGTATATATTCTTTATAAAGGACCAGAAATACCTTGCTTACGTATCATTGGGAAGTGCATTAACATAAATACGGCGGTAAGAAGAGGTAATACAAAAGTGTGTAAACTATAAAAACGAGTCAAAGTGGATTGTCCTACACTAGCACTTCCGCGTAATAACTCTACCAGAGGCGAGCCTATTACAGGAATAGCGTCTGGTACGCCTGTTACAATTTTTACTGCCCAATAACCAATTTGGTCCCGAGGTAAGGAATAACCAGTTACACCAAAAGATGCGGTCAATACACCCAAAACCACACCTGTAACCCAAGTCAATTCACGAGGTTTTTTAAAGCCGCCGGTGAGATACACGCGAAATACGTGCAGGATCATCATTAGGACCATCATACTTGCCGACCATCGATGAACTGATCGGATTAACCAACCAAAATTAGCTTCAGTCATTATATATTGAACAGAAGCAAAGGCCTCCGTAACGGTCGGACGATAATAAAAAGTCATAGCAAACCCGGTAGCTACTTGTACTAAAAAACAAGTAAGCGTAATTCCCCCTAGACAATAAAATATGTTGACGTGAGGAGGAACATATTTACTAGTTATATCATCGGCAATTGCCTGAATCTCAAGACGTTCTTCGAACCAATCATAGATTTTATTGAGATAGGTAAATCAAGGGGACCCCCCCGGAGAACCGTATATGAAAATTTCATCTCGTACGGCTCAAACAGAAACACCCAAATACTAGTTCTAACGGATGTGTGTAATATAAAGTTTGAAATTTATTAATTCTATGATTTATGATTCAATTTTTTTTTGAAGATACTAAAGAATAAAAATCCGAAAGCTCTTCTTTGTGGTTATAATGCCAAAAAATCAAGTCGGCTCATTCGTCTATATATTGATCGTTATAGGCCTCTTGAATCTTCTATTTACCTATTTTCTTTGGTGTTATTTATGTGTAATGCGGCTTTACTGCTGTTTTCTTTATTATTGATAGGAATTCTCTTGTTAAGACCCTATGAATTGATTAAAACCTCAGATTCATACTAAAACCACGATGATTCAATAAAACCCTTTCAAACTAAGTCTAAGTCCCAAAATTCCCTGAGTAAGAACCATTGGATCATCACTTATTCAATGAATAGATATAATGACTAAAAATCCAAACCAAAGAAACCTTTGTTTTGTCCTTTGATCAAAATAAGCATAAACGAAAGTTTGAAAGAATAAAAATATTTCTATTTATAACTTCTAACTCTTTGAAAAAATTTTTTGAAGTCCGGACACGAGGTCTGACTATTAAGTATGAATCATAGTTCTAATAGTAATCTATTTCATATATTCCGTGCTCCAGATACTAGAATGAATATCCGACGAAGTAAAACCATCTCTATCAAGATGACAGACCCATTCTCTGTACTATCCATAGGATCATTTATACCAAGTCACACACTCATATTCCGGAAATACAGAAACAAAGAAATTCCACGGTCAAACTACCAAAATAGAATGGGATAAAAATCAGAAACCTAAACGCTTCACTTTGTATTGAAAAAGCCAGTTAATGGTTCTTGTGAATCTAATTCATTGAAATGCCATCCAGTAAAATGGAAGAATTATAAATCTCCAAAATAATAGATAGGAATATCGCGAATAGAGCCATTGCGAGACCCATCAAAGGAGTAGTTCCCCACCCAGGAGCTACTTTACCATATTCTGAATTCAATGGTTTCAATAAACTCCCCGCATTAGTTCGTTTTGGGCGGCCAGATCTAGAACTACCTTCAACGGTTTGTGTAGCCATAATATTTTATATTCAGTAAGATCTGTTGACTTTGTATACCATTCCGTTGTAAATAAATGATCTTATCATAGATCCATTGTGGTCTTAAAACTTTATAATGTCTTAAAACTATATAATCATGGAAACAGCAACCCTAGTTGCCATCTTTTTATCTGGTTTACTTGTAAGTTTTACTGGGTACGCCTTATATACTGCTTTTGGGCAACCCTCTCAACAACTAAGAGATCCATTCGAGGAACACGGGGACTAGTTGAAGTACGGATCCTCCCAATATTGGGAGGATCCGTACTTCAATTGAGATAATGACAAATCATTTCACCTTTTTAGTTGGAACTTTAGGCGGGTCTCGAA